TTCTCCATAGAAGATATTAATTACTCTATTCTAAATCACGCGAGCAACCATTAGCCATTACTAAGAGACATCCCGGTATATATATTTAGTCATTTGAAGTTTTTTTTTTTTCTTTTTTTTATTTCATAATAATCTGTTTTAATAAAATTAAAAAATAAGTCTATTTTGTACTCTATCCTTTTTATCCCTACGAAATGCCAGATGAAATAGAAGGTTTAGAAGGGATATAATGAAATTCTTAGATTGCTTATTCCAAAATAATCTATTTATTTTTTTATTTGACTTAGATGGGGCCAACAACTAATTAATTCTAACAAATAGAATAACTAAACGGCGTCTTTTTTTATTCAAAACGCCTCGTGATCTTCAACCAATTATGGGCTTCAATATAATTCCCGGGAGTAAGCGCTATAGCTTGTTTCCAATACTCAGCGGCTTGATCGAACCAAGCCTCCGAGATTTCAGAATCTCCCTGCCGAATGGCCTGTTCTCCGCGGTCGGAATAGGTGTATAAGTCAATTCCTTCCCTTAGAACCGTACTTGAGAGTTTCCTACCTCATACGGCTCAGCAATCAATTCTTTTGGTCTCCCCCCCCCTTTTTTTTTAATCTATCATATCTAACGAATGAGATTTCTCAGGGATCTATCCCATTTTGGGGGGTTAACTTAACCAAAAAATGAGGTTAATTACATGAGTTTCAAACTAAAATTTAGATTCATTAATAATCCGTTTTATTTAGTTTTATCTTTTTTCCCACCTTCCGAAGACTGAAACATAACAATTTCCTTTATCATTCGAATTTTTTGAAAGGTAACTATCTCGGTTTCATATAGAAATTTTTATAGAATCTTTGAAAACGACTTTCTTTAAAAAGAAAGAAAAGACTTACTATCTTTGGGATCTGATCCTACACCGCTGCTCAAGACTTTAGTGGATCAACTCTATTACATAAGTTGATTCCTAATTTTTATCTTACATCATGAGATATGTATATCTCGCATCATGACTGACATAAGTCCGCAGTTATTATTGTATCGGCCAAAAACCTCGCTAATTGATCTTTACGGCGCTTCCTTTATCAATTAGATCCTTTCTTATCCATAGGAAAAAAGTAGCCAGGCATATCTATTTCTTCATATTTTGACTTCTATGAAGTTTCTTTCTTTGCTACAGCTGATAAAAATCGTTGTTTTAGACGATGCATATGTAGAAAACCTCTTTTTTTTCTTTCTTTTTCTTTCTATAGTGGAGATAGTCGCACGTAATGACAGATCACGGCCATATTATTAAAAGCTTGTGGTAAGAATGGGTTTCGTTCTAGTGCTCGAAAATAATATTCCAAAGCTTTCGTGTGTTCTCCATTATTTGTGTGGATAAGACCTATATTATAGAGTATATAACTTCGATCATAGGGATCAATTTCTAGTCGCATAGCTTCATAATAATTCTGTAAAGCTTCCGCATAATTTCCTTCGGATTGAGCTGACATTCGTTACGGTCGTCATTCAATTAAAAGAATCTCCGTTTCAGAACCGTACGTGAGATTTTCATCTCATACGGCTCCTCTCTTATGTGCATAATGAGAATGATACAAAAAATATTCAAATCTTCTCATTATTAACTTACTCGGGCTAGTATTTTTACAAGAAATCTCTAGCCAACCTTCCTGCAAGAGATCTTTTCTTAACATCAAGCGTGTTGGGCTTAGATAGAAATGAGAACTCAAGCAATTTCTTTGTTTTCAACGCCTCTTAATTTCCAGGAATTAATCACTTCAACAGCCTTCGATGGTTATACGGGTATCCAAAGTACGAACGAGATGGATGCTTGTTGTCCCAACCATTCTTTTATTTTAGTCCCAAGCCCGATAAGGAAGGGGTTAATTTATAACAAAGTTTTTTTGTTGTTGATTCCCAGGTGTAGTGCTTCTTCCTTTATGCTGCCTATTGGTACTAGTGGAGTAGGGTTGATCCATACTACAAAAAAACCTCTGGGTGTAACCTTGCGCTCAATACTAGAATCAACAATTGAAACATAGCATCTGAGGTTGCATTAATCGAGGATACACGACAGAAGGAATTGTTCTATTTCAAAACTTCACCTTCACCAAGCGTGGATTTCTTTAAAAAATTTTTCTGAATCGCGGGTCTTTCTCGTAAGACTGAGAGAAACAAATAAATATGCAATGAATAACAAAAAAAAGAATCAAATCGCACCATCTCTGTAATAGCTAAATGCCTCTTTTTCTCCTGAAGTTGTCGGAATTATTCGTAATAAGATATTGGCTACAATTGAAAAGGTCTTATCAATAAAATTTCCATTTATCCGCGATCTAGGCATAGGTAGCAATCCATTCTATTCTATAATTCTTCTCATTATCTCTCGTGGGAAAATGATCCCACAAAGAAAAGAATTTACAGTTACAGTACAAAATAACATAAAAACAAACATATTTTATTTATAAAATAAAAAAGACGAACCCTCTATTCCATGCCAATT